TGCATTAAATTCATAATCGAATTAGAATAGAGAGCGGGTAGCGGGAATCGAACCCGCATCGTTAGCTTGGAAGGCTAGGGGTTATAGTCGACGTCGATTTATAACTTTTAACGTCTCTAATTCAAAACCGAACACGAAACTTTGGTTTCATTCGGCTCCTTTATGGAATGGAAAAATGAACAAATTCCCAGATCCAGATCTCAGACGGGAACAAATAAAAAAGTTGACTCATAACATCTATGTCAGCTTTTTGTCTAAATGCATTAAAAACGACTCGCTTTCTAGATGATCCCTCTAGAAGAGGGGGATTCTAAAAATCTTTCTAGTTACTTCGTTCTTTATTTCTATTTGAAAGAATCCTTAGGAAAAGCATTTTGTTCTACCGAGCTAAAACAATAGAAGAATATATAAATATGTAGACCGATACCTCTAGTAAACTAAAGGCATACCCTCTTAGCTATTTTGCTTCAATTTCCTCTATAAAAACAAAAAATTGAAGATTTAGTTACGATTAGAAACCCACCTGTTTCTCTTCATCCATGGATCCATTATTAATAATTTGGAAGTATTGATCCAATTCAAAAAAATTATGTTTCGTAATTTCGTAATCCAATTTTTTAATTTCTAATTGATCCTTGGATACAAATCACGAGAATTTATAAATTGACTCAAATTTCTCATTGAGAGGTAAAGGATTAATTCCTTTTAAGAAATAAAGTTTTTGGTTTAAATAGGAATCAAACCGAAAGACCCCTTAACTCTTAAGGGGTTAATAGAACGAATCACACTTTTACCACTAAACTATACCCGCTACAACTACAATTCGATTATTATATCTAAACGTACCTTTTGTCGAACAAAACAATGCAATTGGACGTAATAAAGATAGGATCAGAAAAGAATCATGAAATGAAAATTAGAGTATTGGCGTTGTTCGTAGGGATTTAATGAGGATTAGGAAAAGAAATTCAAATAATCAAATAACTAAAAACGAATTTTGTTGTAAGAGTTTTGACAGACCCGTTTCAACAAAACCACGAAAGTCATAACATAAAAATTGTGCAATAACCCATTTTTATTTTAGCTTTAGGAAAAAACAAAAACAAAAATAAAAGACAAAGAGAATAAAATAATAAATGGCATTCTGATTCTATATCGAATTGAAAGACTAGAAAAAGCCTTTTTTTTTTTTTCTTTTTTCAATAACAAGTATTTTTTTTTATTTAGAATCGACTGAAAAAAAGGCCCGGCTAGGTATTGACCAGGCCAGGCCGTGGGAATAAAATAAAACATCAAAATGCGAAATGTAAAGAAGTCTTTCGATTTTTCTTTCTATTGCATCTTTCCATCTAATTGACTTAATTTTTGAATTGGAATTTCGGATCAATTTTGTACTTCTAGCAAATTTTATATTTTTTAGATATTTATTTATAAAATATTGTACGTGTATTCTATTATAAAAATAAAGAACATTTCTAATTGAATTTCAATATTGAATATAAATCAAATAATAAGAAAAATATATATTTTAAAATAGATTTGAGTAGAATAATATAATAGAGAAGAGAATCGAATTCTATAGAATGGATAGAATATATATAAATATAATAATCTAATAATTAATATAAAAATAACTAAAAGATTGTGAAATTATTTTGAATGTAATCGAGTATGAATTTTTTTGTAATTCATTTTGAAATTGGGAGAGATGGCTGAGTGGACGAAAGCGTCGGATTGCTAATCCGGTGTACGAGTCATTTGTACCGAGGGTTCGAATCCCTCTCTTTCCGTTGATGTTTGAATTTTTTATTTTCAAAATTCTCGAATCCCTTTGTCATAGTTAACCGTTTGGAATAGATAAAAATTATCAAAAAATTCAATTTACAAAATCAAGTAAAGTAGGGAAAGCTCCTTTTTATTCTTCGCGCCCAGGATTACGCCCTGGATCATTAGATAGGAATCCAAATATGAAGAGAGAAACAAAGAATATCACTACTGTATAAACAAAGAGTTTGAGAGTAAGCATTACAAAATCTCCAAGATCCTTTTTTTTTTTTTTTTAAGAGAATAGATTCTCCATTTTTATATCAGATATTCTATTTTGACGACGAGACGAGAAAGAATTATATATTATAAATAGAAAGAATAATATTTAATATGTAGTAAGAGCCCCTTTTTTATTATAAAAATTATAAAAAATATATTTCATACCTACAATTTCCCCCCATTGGGTCTTTCACGAAAAGAAAAAGAGTTCGATTTAGAACGGTAAATGAGGTGATACAGATTTATCGCGGTTATCCAATAATTTTCATGTTTGAATCGAGAGTTCATACTGTAAGACTTATCTGATCTTATAAATTAGTCGTCTTTTATTTTTTGTCTCGAATAAAGAATTCATTTTTCTAAGACAAGATTAAAATATTATCGAAAACTTACCGCAGCTTGCCAAACAAAGGCTAAAAGAAAAAAGAACAGCGGTATAACTGGCATAAAATCCACGATTGGACTTAAAAAAGCGTAGGCTTCAGGCAATTTGGCAAAGAAAAAACTACTCGAAGAAAGGGCAGAATTAAGACAGATCAAACTAAAGATATTAAGCATAACAGACATTTTTTTTTCTTGGAGATAATTGCATTTTGATTGAGTTATTTATTTATATAAATATAAGATAAGGAAAAAAATGAATAAAGCAAAGTAAATAAAAAAATCCTTCTTTTTTTTTTTAACTTACTCAATCAAAAAACCTTCAATTCTAATGGAAGCATTGAAGAAATCATACTTTCATACAATATCTTAATTGAATTCGATGTAATGATCAATAAATTCAGTTGAATTTTAGATATTAATGTGCCCAAATCCTAATAAAAAAAACTGGATTCTACACAGATATTTGGACAGGAATTGACGAACAATCAATAAAAATATTAGTGTTGAATAGAAATATAAGTGGGGCGTGGCCAAGTGGTAAGGCAACGGGTTTTGGTCCCGGTATTCGGAGGTTCGAATCCTTCCGTCCCAGAGCGTATGTGATTTTATCACAAGAAAAGATTGCTTTTTTTTATCTTATGTCTACTTATTATTTGATTTACTTTTCAATGATGCATTAATAATAAAAATACGAAAGAAAAATTTTTAGAATCCTTAACCCGTAAATTAGTTAGTTCAATTGAATTATGAATTCTATGTGTTTTGTAATTCTAAACAGATATTTTAGTACCAATCTAATTTCATCAACGAGATTAAGTCCCCTACGCTATTTGGATTTGGTTCAAATAAAAAAAAGTAAGAACAAGTATTTAATCTAGTAAATCTCTTTAGTTTTGTACCTAGACAAGATAGTTTAGCCCACAGAATTTTGAGAATAAAGAGGAGCTAATCACCGGCGGAAGTTATCTATTTCAATATCTTTCGCTGTTCGAATCTTATTCAAATTAAATAAAATTACATATGTAAAAAATTTATTTTTAACTTAAGTTTGAGGTATATTTCATATCATATAATGATTAAAACGGGGTGATTTATCCATTTTATTCAATTTACTTTCTGCAAAGATGACATAAAAAAATCACCAAACTCCAGCCAAGAAAAAAACTACGTAACGCATAAAACGAACAAATATTTATATGTATTAATTTTTCTATCGAAGTTACAATGATTTTTATTTTATGAAAAAGATTTTGGCACTTTCTATTTTAGTTCAAATTCTTTATCTTTAATATTCTTTAGAACTCAAAATAAAGAAATTACAAATGATTATGAAATCAAAATTGAAATTTTCAATATAAATCTAATTCCATTGAAAATATAATACAAAAAATTAATATATCTAATCTCTAATCTCTCTCTATAATTTTTTCTCTATAATTCTATATTCTATAATAGTTATTCTAGTCTAGAATCTAGTCTAGAATAAACTATTAAACTAGAATAAATATTTTTGAATATAAAAAAATAGAATTCGATTTCTATTATCGTAGAATATATATTTCTATGTCTATTTACTGACTAAACCAATGACTATTCATGATTCCATAATTGAATCAATTGCATACTTATTCCAAAATTGAGGAATGTTATGGTAAAACTTCGTTTGAAACGATGTGGTAAAAAGCAACGTGCGACTTGAAGGACATGATCTTTTGTGGATTCTTATATCCACCATTTTATATAAAAAAAAGTGCTCTTGGCTCGACATCCTTTGTTCTGTTTTACTAGAACCTCAATTTTTGGGGTTGGAATGTAAATAGGCCAAGATGGAGCTCGAGTAGAAATTATTGATTCATTTCATAAGGGCAAGAATCTAGGGTTAGTATTCATTAATACGTTGAAACAGCTTCGTAAGTCTATTTTTGACAAAGAAATCGAAAGGATAAAATTGGAACAAATTTTATTCAAATAAAAAAAAGTAAAATTTCTTGGACTTTATAAAAACTTTTCGATCAAAAGTCTATCGTGCGGGAATCAATCGTTTGCCCGATTCTTAGATATAAATAAATGAAAAAAGGTATGTTGCTGCCATTTTGAAAGTATTAAAGATCAACGAAGTAATGTCTAAACCCAATGATTCAAAGCAAAGATAAAAGATTCTGGAACAAGGAAATACCGTTTCAATTGTCTCACCAACTGGATCAATTAAAATATATTCTGAATGAGACAAAAAAAAAGGGGGGGGGGGTTAGAGACTACTCAAGAAATTCAATGCCAAAAGGTTTTAATTTGTTTGAACTATAACTATATAAGAGTTATTAAGAGTTATTCAACTTGAGTTATGAGTAAAAAAAGATTTTTTTCAGGAAAGAAAAACAAAAAAGGACTTAATTTCTAGTTTTATTTTGAATTTCTTTTTTCGGACGTATTTGTCATTTGATTTCTATATAAGCATAACTTCGAATCATTTTTCTCGAGCCGTACGAGGAGAAAACTTCCTATACGTTTCTAGGGGGGGTATTGTTCATCTAATCTATCCCAATGAGCCGTCTATCGAATCGTTGCAATTGATGTTCGGTCCCGAAGAGAAGGAAGAGATCTTCGGAAAGTGGGGTTTTATGATCCGATAAACAATCAAACTTCTTTAAATGTTCCTGCTATTCTATATTTCCTTGAAAGGGGTGCTCAACCTACAGGAACTGTTTATGATATTTTAAAGAAGGCAGAGGTTTTTAAGGAACTTCGTTTTAATAAAAGAAAATTCAATTAATGAAATAAAAAAAAGAATTAAGTTTGTTTATTCGATGTATATTTTTTGATTGTTTTCTATTTTTATTTTATCGACACCCTCTTCTGTCCATGTAAATTCTTCATGTAGTGCCAATCCAACACAAGTTATTTTACTTAATTTACCTTTTTATTTCATATTTTTTTGAACATACATATTGACAAGAGTCGATTGAACAAATATAATTCAATCGTAATATATCCTTTTCTTTCTATCCTCCGTCCAATACATAGGTTTGCTTTTTTACTTTATTTAAATTTAATTTATGAACTTATTAATTGGATTTATTAATGAAAAAGGAGATAATTAATATAAAAATTAAAAAATGAAATCTATATATAAATTGAAAATTTAATAATAAATCTAATAAAATAATAAGAAATCGTTTTTATAATATTAATAAAAAATCGAATTAAGAATATAAGAGGAAGATTCAAATAAAGATATAAGATATATTAAGATTAATCAGTGTTTGAATCTTTGCTTTGGCTGTGATAATTTATTGCATTGTTGTTTGCCCCGTTTGTTTTTATGTTCCGAATTGATTCGAAAACTTTTTATATTTATTGTTAATTCACTGTTTTGATTGCATAGAATTTCGTTAGTGTATTTTTATTTGATTCCGATTTTATCTACATACCTTTTTGGGGGTTGCTAACTCAACGGTAGAGTACTCGGCTTTTAAGTGCGGCTAGGATCTTTTACACATTTGGATGAAGCAAGAGATTCGTCCACATCATCGGTAGAGTTTGTGAGACCACGACTGATCCTGAAAAGAATGAATGGAAAAAAGAGCATGTCGTATCAATGGAGATTTTTGAGAATATTTTATTCTTACCAAATCAATATAAAACTTTTTTTTGAATTCAAAGTTGGGTCGATTGAAATAAATGGATCGAGCCCTATGGCTCTAATTGTAGGGAAAGAAAAAGCAACGAGCTTCTTTTCGTCATTGGAACGATTACCCGCCCTAATTAAACGTTAAAAATAGATTAGTGACTGATGCGGAAAAGGCTTTTCCAGGAATGGATTATCAATTTTTGGGGTTAATCCTAACTATTAGCCAGTTTCCATTAGGAAATGAAGATGAATGTGTAGAAGAAACAGTATATTGATAAGGATACTTTTTCCAAAATCAAAAGAGCGATTTGGTTGAAAAAATAAAGGATTTCTAACCATCTTATTGTCTTATGAATTTTCCTATAAATAAAGAAACCAATTAGATGGAAAAAAGAGAGAGTCCGTTAATGAGTTTACCTGTTTCCGAGGTATATATTATTTATTACTAGAATACCTTGTTTTTACTGTATCGCACTATGTATCATTTGAGAACTCAAGAAACCCTCTACTTTTTTTTACTTTAGGTTACTCGGTCTCATTTGAAATAAAATGGAGGAATTCAAAAGATATTTCAAACTAGATAGATGTTGGCAACATGATTTTTTATATCCACTTATCTTTCAGGAATATATTTATGCATTTGCACATGACCATGGGTTAAATAGATCTTTTTTGTTGGAAAATGCAGGTTATGACAAGAAATACAGTTTACTAATTATAAAACGTTTAATTCCTCGAATGTATCAACAGAATCATTTTATTCTGTCTGCTAATGACTCTAACCAAAATGAATTTTTTGGGCATAAGAAGAATTTTTATTATCAAAATATCTCAGAGGTATTTGCAGTCATTGTCGAAATTCCATTTTCTTTACGATTCATCTCTTCTCTCGAAGGAAAAGAAAAAGTAAAATCTCATAAATTACGATCAATTCATTCAATATTTCCTTTTTTAGAGGACAAATTTTCACATTTAAATTATGTGTTAGGTATAAAGATACCCCATCCCGCTCATCTGGAAATCTTGGTTCAAACTCTTCGCTACTGGGTGAAAGATGGCTCTTCTTTGCATTTATTACGATTCTTTCTTTATGAGTATCGTAATTGGAATAGATTTACTATTCTAAATAATATTTTTTCAAAAAGGAATCAAAGATTATTCTTGTTCCTATATAATTCTCATGTGTTTGAATACGAATCCATCTTTGTGTTTCTCCGGAACCAATCTTCTCATTTACTATCAACGTCTTCTGGAAGCCTTCTTGAACGAATCTATTTCTATGGAAAGATGGGAACTATTATAAAGGTATTGACTAAGGATTTTCAGGTTATCCTATGCCTCTTCAAGGATCCTTTCATTCATTCTGTGAGGTATCAAGGCAAATCCATTCTGGCTTCAAAGGGGACCTATCTTCTGATTAATCAATGGAAATATTACCTTGT